AATTACCTGGAGTAAGCGCTATAGCTTGTTTCCAATACTCAGCAGCTTGATCGGACCAAGCCTCCGCAATTTCAGAATCACCCTGCAGAATGGCCTGTTCTCCCCGGTTGGGATAGGTGGGTCAATTCCTTCCCTTAGAACCGTACTTGAGAGTTTCCTACCTCATACGGCTCAACAATCAATTCTTTTTGCGGTCTCATTTGAATTTACCCTATGCTAACTGAATTAGATTTATGATAAATCTATCCCATTTTTCTTGGGTTAACCAGAAGAAGTTAATTACATAAGTTTCAAATTCTAATTTTGATCAATAATTAATTAGTTTTAGCTTTTCTCCCACCTTCAGAAAAATGAAGCATAGATATCCCCTATATCGTTATAATTTTCTGAAAGGTAACTATCTCGGTTTCATATATGAAATTTATTTATATAGAATCTTTGAAAAAGACTTTCTTCCATAAGAAAAAAGAACTTACTATCTTTGGGATCTGATGCTACACCGCTGCTCAATACTTTAGTGGATCGACTCTATTACATAAGTTGATTCCTAACTTTATATCCCATATCGTGACATAAGTAAGCAGTTCTTAATTGTATCGAACCCAAAAGCTCGCTAATTGATCTTTACGGTGCTTTCTTTATCAATTCGATCCTTTATCCATAGAGTATAATATGTAGGCCGTACTTATTTTCTTCCTTTTTTTTGTTATCATGAAGTTTCTTTCCTTGCTACAGCTGATAAAAATCGTTGCTTTGGACGATGCATATGTAGAAAGCCTATTTTTTTCTAGTATTGACTAGCCAATTTGATCTTTTTTTCCTTCTTTCTATAGTGGAGATAGTCGCACGTAATGACAGATCACGGCCATATTATTAAAAGCTTGTGGTAAGAATGGGTTTCGTTCTAGTGCCCGGAAATAATATTCCAAAGCCTTTGTATGCTCCCCGTTGCTTGTGTGTATAAGGCCTATGTTATAGAGTATATAACTTCGATCATAGGGATCAATTTCTGGTCGCGTAGCTTCATAATAATTCTGTAAAGCTTCCGCATAATTTCCTTCGGATTGAGCCGACATCCGTTACGGTCGTTCATTTTATTCAAAAAATCTCCGCTCCAGAACCGTACGTGAGATTTTCATCTCATACGGCTCCTCCCTTCTGTGCATAGTACTAAGGGGAATAATCCATGGAATCCAAAATTCCCTATTCTTATTATGAACTGACAGGAGCTGGTATTTTTACAAGAAATCTCTAGCCAGCCTTCCCGCAAGAGGTTTTTTTTCTTAACACCAATTATATTAGTGCTAGATAGACATGGTAACTCCAACGATTTCTTTGTCCTCAACGCCTACTATTTCCAGGAATTAGTCACTTCAACGATCTTTGATGGTTATACGGGTATCCAAAGTACGAACGAGATGGATGTTTGTTGTCCCAACCATTCTTGTTAGGCCCGATACCGATAAGGAAAAGAGCAATTTATAACAAAATAACAAAGTTTTCGTGTTGTTGATTCCTAGTGTAGTGCTTCTTCCCCTATGCCGCCTATTGGTACTATTGGAGTAGGATTGCCCCGCAATACAGAACCTATAGGTGTAACCTTTTGTTCAATACTAAAATCGATATTTAAAGTAAATTAAAGTATCTGAGGCTGGATCAATCGAGGATACACGACAGAAGGAATTGTTCTATCTCCAAACTTTACCTTCACTAAGCGTAACTTTATTTCAAAAATTGGGTTCTTTCTATTCCGAACCACGTCTTTTCTCGTAAGAATGAAATGAGGGCTAAAAAAAAAAAAAAAAACAAGAAAAAAGAATCAAATCACACCATCTCTATAATAGGTAAATGCCTTTTTTTCTCCTGAAGTTGTCGGAATTATTCGTAATAAAATATTGGCTATAATCGAAGAGGTCTTATCAATAAAATTTCCATTTATCCGAGATCTAGGCATAATTAGCAATCCATTCTATAATTCTTCTCATTACCCCCTCGGCTCGGGGAAAATGATCCCACAAACAAAGGAACTGTACATTACAGAATAACATAAAAAAAGAAAAATTCTAACTAAAAAGATATGTACCTTCCGCTCAAATTGTATTCTTTTCGGACAAAGAGAGATAGGAGACTTTTGAATCAGATTGAATTTCATATAAATTTCGTAGTATACAAATGAGCAGAACTATTACTATTTCATCTAAGTTGAATAACCAAGGACTTTATTTTACTATGGATTCTTATAACTCGAGAAATTTTGATTTGGTTATGATCCAAGGAGGAAAGAAAAGGGATGGAATAATCATTATACCGTTGAAATGAAATAGAAAAATCCATAGTACGATTCATGAATTTGTAATAGATCTATGGGATAGATGATAAGGGGATAAATGATAAGAGAAGTTGTTGTTGATAAATATGAAATTGGAAAGGAATTTTTTATTCCTATAGAACCTCGGTTGTGTCCGTACTGCAATAAAATAATATGAGTAACTCGCTATTC